CTATTTTTTGTAAAAAAAATGGGTATTTTATATAATTTTCAGGGTGGGGATTTTTTTTCCCCATCGACCCGCCTGTTACAATGATAAGAATATAAATATTGCATATTGCTAAGTTTTGTCTTTTTTTTTATTTTGACTATTTGAATAATATAAAAAAAAGAGCAGATTTAAGGTATTTAGTCAAAATAAAATTGATTATTAATTAAATTCAAATTGTTTTGTAAATGTCTTAACAATTTTTTTTATTTTAAATCACTATTTTTAAATCACTATTAAAGAATGGACCTTTTGTTCTTTTTCAATCCAATTTTAAAAAGGGCACTTTTAGTTTTTAGGTAGATTTAATTTAGGTACATAAAGTGGAAATTTTAAAATGATCCAATTCAGTTTATATATGTCCAGAGATCAATATAAAAGTGGGTTGCTAAATGCTAACACAAATTGTATAATTCTATGAAATCCTAATGATTAATACAATAAAATATTTCTAGAAATCCCTTCCTTATTGAATGCAATGTTGAAAATGCAAGTACAAATTTTATTTGTATTTCATTAATTTTAATTTTTCCTAAAAAATATTCCATTAAATTGACTCCTTCAAGCTCGACGATTAAAAAAAAATCGGTTATTATGATTTTGAGTAAGCCGCCATGGTGAAATCGGTAGACACGCTGCTCTTAGGAAGCAGTGCTAGGGCATCTCGGTTCGAGTCCGAGTGGCGGCATAACATCTTTGAATTTTCAAAAGAATAAAATAAGTCCTATAATGAATTCAATTCCTGATTTTAATTCCTTCTCTTCTATATAATTATATAATTGAGGGAATCCCCCCCCCCCTTTTTTTAATTTATTTATTATGATATTTTCGGCTTTAGAACATATATTAACTCATATATCTTTTTCAGTTGTTTCAATTGTAATTATAATTCATTTGATAACCTTATTAATTGACGAATTCATTGAACTGTATGATTCGTCAGAAAAGGCCATGATAACCACTTTTTTCTGTATAACAGGATTATTAATTACTCGTTGGATTTATTCGGAGCATTTGCCAATAAGTAATTTATATGAATCATTAATATTTCTTTCGTGGGGTTTTTCCCTTATTCCTATAGTTCCATATTTTAAAAAACATAAAAATTTTGTAAGCGTAATAACCGCGACAAGTACTTTTTTTATACAAGGCTTTGCTACTTCGGGTTTTTTAATTAGCATGCATCAATCCGAAATCTTAGTACCAGCTCTCCAATCTCAGTGGTTAATGATGCACGTAAGTATGATGGTATTGGGCTATGCAGCTCTTTTATGTGGATCATTATTATCAATAGCACTGCTAGTAATTACATTTCAAAAAATCATAAGAATTGTTGATAAAAGCAATAATTTAAATTTATTAAATCATTTATTTTCTTTTGGTGAGATCCAATATATACCGGAAAGAGTCAATATTTTAAGAAATACTTCAACTCTTTCTGTGAGAAATTATTACAGATTTCAATTGATTCAACAATTAGATCATTGGGGTTATCGTATTCTTAGTATAGGGTTTATCTTGTTAACCATAGGTATCCTTTCAGGAGCCGTCTGGGCTAATGAAGCGTGGGGATCATATTGGAGTTGGGACCCAAAAGAAACTTGGGCATTTATTACTTGGACCATATTTGCCATTTATTTCCATACTCGAACAAATAAAAATTTTAAAGGTTTAAATTCCGCAATTATCGCTTCTATCGGTTTTGTTATAATTTGGATATGCTATTTAGGGGTTAATTTATTAGGAATAGGACTACATAGTTATGGTTCCTTTATATTAAATTAACATCTAATTGAATTGAAAAAAAGACCAAATACAACCATAAGACAGCCTAGCATATATATAATATAAGAAACTTAGGATAAGTTGTTGAGAACTTTTTGAATCAGGTAATGTAAGGATTCAAAAAGTTCTCACAAATGCCACACGTATTTGGTTACAATTCAATTGATTTTTGAATTTAAAATGAAAAAAGTATTTTTTTTTCATTGTACAAAGATTTTGAAGTTTTCAAAATCATAAGAATGCTTTTTAATTTTTTTATTTATAAAAAACTACCTATAAAAAAAATTTGATAGAATAGTGTCAACCTTGTCAACTGATAATGAGAAAACAAAATCCGGATAAATACCAATACTTATTACAGGCAGAAGGATAGAGATCAAAACAAATAACTCACGGGGTCCAGAATCAAAATAGTTTGGGGCATTAAACAGCTTGTATCCATAGAACATCTGACGTAACATCGATAATAAATAAATAGGAGTTAATATAATCCCAACTGCCATTACAAAAGTAATTAGTATTTTTGGCATTAAAAGATATTTTTGGTCTGTAATTATTCCAAAAAATACTATTAATTCCGAAAAAAAACCGCTCATGCCTGGTAATGCCAGGGAAGCTAGTGATAAGATACTGAACATCGTGAATATTTTTGGCATTAGGGTAGCCATTCCACCCATTTCGTCAAGATAAACAAGACGTATTCTATCATAACTGGTTCCCGCCAAGAAAAAAAGTGCAGCGCCAATAAACCCATGTGATATTATTTGCAAAATGGCCCCATTGAGTCCCATTTCACTTATAGAGCAAATTCCTACAATTATAAAACCCATATGAGATACAGACGAATAGGCTATTCGTTTTTTTAAATTTTGTTGACCAGAAGATGTTGAAGCTGCATAGATTATTTGCATTGCGCCCACTATTATCAACCAAGGAGAAAAAGTAGAATGGGCATGGGGTAATAATTCCATATTGATCCGAACCAATCCATATGCTCCCATTTTTAATAAGATTCCGGCTAGAAGCATACAAGTACTGTAGTGTGCTTCTCCATGAGTGTCCGGTAACCATGTATGTAAGGGTATAATCGGCGATTTGACAGCAAAAGCAATAAGAAATCCAATATAGAATAGTATTTCCAGAGCTACAGGATATGATTGATTGGCTGATGTTTCAAAATTGAATGTTGCTTCATTGGAAGCATATAAAGCGATACCTAAGGCTCCTATTAATAAAAAAACGGAACTTCCTGCAGTATACAATATAAACTTTGTAGCTGAATACAGACGTTTCTTCCCCCCCCACATAGATAGAAGTAGATAAACAGGAATTAATTCTAACTCCCACATAATGAAAAAAAGTAGCAGATCCTGCGAAGAAAATAATCCTATTTGCCCACTATACATTGCTAACATCAAAAAATGGAATAATCGTGAATCCCGAGTAACTGGCCAAGCCGCTGAAGTAGCTAAAGTAGTTATAAAACCTGTCAGTAAAATAGGCCCTAACGAAAGTCCATCTATTCCCAATCTCCAATAAAAATCAAAACAATTGATCCATTTATAATCTTCTGTTAATTGAATTAATGGATCGTCCAATTGAAAATAATAAAAGAATGCATAGGTCATTAAAAGGAGTTCTAAGATAGAAATACATATAGTATACCATCTAATTACCTTATTTCCTCGATGAGGGAAAAAGAAAATTAAGGAACCTGCGGATATCGGTAAAACTACAAATATTGTTAACCAAGGAAAAGAATTCGTGGTAAAGACAAGATACATTTGGACCAGAAAAAACCCGTGCTCGAAAACTTAATATATTTTTTTATTTTTTTCAAGTACGGGTTTTTGGCGGTAAACAAAAAATCAAATGTATTCAAGTGGGCTTTTCTAGAAAGTATCAATACGCTAGACCCATGCTTCGAGTTGTTTCATGCCATAAATAAACTCGAACACTCAAGAAATCCGTTGGACAAGCGGATTCACATCTCTTACAACCGACACAGTCCTCTGTTCTGGGAGCAGAAGCGATTTGCTTAGCTTTACATCCGTCCCAAGGTATCATTTCTAATACATCAGTGGGACAAGCCCGGACACATTGAGTACACCCTATACATGTATCATAAATCTTTACTGAATGTGACATTGGATCTATAATTTTTTTTGAACGTGATAAATTTTCGATCTAGTAAATTTCTAAACGAATCATATTCATATATTTAAACACCAGATGAATCAATGATTTACCAGAATTTTTTTCTATTCAATTCCGGGTGGACTCATTCGCATTGCTTATTAGACAGAGTTAAGATACTTTACTTTAATTCATTACGTTTTACCAAACAGCCTGGATACATTACATATCATATATGTGAATTCAAATGGATGAATATTCTATTTTATATGATTAATACTACTTATTTATTTATTTAACAAATTTGATTGATTGATAGAGATGGATTTTCTATTACGATAAATTGACGACACTATAGCCGGACCAATAGCTGCTTCAGCGGCTGCGATAGATATAACAAAAATTGAGAAAATATTTCCTTTTAATTGGCGGCTATCAAAAAAGTCTGAAAATATTACGAAATTTATATTAATGGCATTCAATATAAGTTCAAGACACATAAGAGCTCTAACCATATTTCGACTTGTGATCAATCCATAAATGCCGATAGAAAATAAATAAGCACTCAAAACAAGCACATGTTCAAGCATCATCGACTCACTCCTTTTCGATTTATTTCAATATAAATTGAATATAAACAACAATTCAACATCAACATATTGGATTGCCTAGAATAAGAATATCACAAGTACAGAAAAAAGATATATTGGTAATAGATCGAATAAAAGAATTTATACATCAATCGTTTTCAAATAGAATTGTAATTTCAAATAGAATTGTAAAGAAAATAGACGTGATAAATTAGAACAAAGTTGAATTTTAATTACGATTGCTAATTCTAAAGATTTATTACTGACGAGCCACAGCAATCGCACCTATCAAAGCAACTAACAGAATTATTGAAATGAATTCAAATGAAAGAAAAAAATCTGTTGATAAATGAATTCCGAGTTGTTGACCATTACTTATCAAATCTTGCTCTATAATCTGGTTTGCTTTTGTAGTCCAAATAATCCCGTACCACGACGTATCCAGAATAATAGTAATTAGTAAAACAAAAATACTTGTACAAACTAAAGAAGTAACCCCATTCCCAACAGTCCAAAGATTAAAATCTTTGTAATCTTCTGAACCATTCATGAACATCACAGCAAATAGAATTAAAACATTTATAGCTCCTACATAAATAAGAAGCTGTGCAGCAGCTACAAAATAAGAATTTGATAAAATGTAGAATAAAGATATACAAACAAGAAGGAATCCCAATGAAAAAGCAGAATAAATTGGGTTGGTAAGTAATACCACTCCGAGACCTCCTAATATAAGACCTAATCCCAGAAAGACTAAAAGAAAATCATATATTGGTTCAGATAAATCCATTGTACGGAAAATAAAAGATAAAACAATCGAATTCGTTATTTTTTCATGACCTTGTTGATCCGACCAGGAAAACCTTATTTATCTTATATATAATGGGTTTCTATAATTGAATTCAACCCTAAGGGATATATGGAAATTACTAGAGAAATACAACTGTTGGACTAATCTCATTCTTTATTCTTTCTCGAAAAAGATAATTCAACACTCTAATTTGAATTTAGAAAAAAAAATTATAGCTATATTAAGAGATTTTCAATTCAAATTAAGCCGCAATATTATTCTATTATTCTTAAATCAAATTTAGTAATTATAAATTGTTCTTTAATCAAAAATCAAAGGGGGTTTGCCCACTTTTTTGAGGTGAATTCGAAATTGTGCGAATTGTATAATCATTAATTACTGACATTGGTAAACGACCTAAAGCAATTTGATTATAATTCAATGCATGACGATTATAAGTAGAAAGCTCATACTCTTCAGTCATTGATAAACAATTTGTTGGACAATACTCAACACAGTTACCACAAAATATACAGATTCCAAAATCAATACTGTAATTAAGTAACCGCTTCTTTCGAATGTCAGTTTCCAATTTCCAATCAACAACAGGTAGATTTATAGGACAGACACGAACACATACTTCACAAGCAATGCATTTATCAAATTCAAAATGAATTCGACCGCGAAAACGTTCCGAGGTTATTAATTTTTCATAAGGATATTGAATAGTTACAGGTAAACGATTTGCGTGGGATAAAGTAATCGTGAAACTTTGACCAATGTACCTTGCAGCTCGTATAGTTTGTTGACCATAATTCATGAACCCAGTTACCATGGGGAACATATCGCAAATCTCTATGAATAATTTTATGTTTGTTTCGTTCTCTTGTTTGAGACAAGTCGTAAATATAGAAAAATATTACTTTATAGTGAAAGGAGTTGGAAAGAGGTTGTTACTAATAGATTACCGAGAGAAATAGGTAAAAGAAATTTCCATCCAAGATTTAATAGTTGGTCCATTCTTAGTCTAGGTAAAGTCCATCTTGTTGTGATAGAAAGGAACAAAAACAGATATGTTTTAGCCAATGTAATAATGATATCCATTGTTGTTCCAAAGACTCCACCTACCTTTTTTCTTTCAAAAAACTCAGGAACAAGTATGTACGGAATAGAGATATTCCAACCACCCAAGTAAAGAACTGTTACAAATAATGAAGAAACTAATAAATTTAGATAGGAAGCAATATAAAACAAACCAAATTTGATACCCGAATATTCGGTTTGATAACCTGCTACTAATTCTTCTTCTGCTTCTGGCAAATCAAAAGGTAATCTTTCACATTCTGCTAGGGAAGAAATGAAAAAAATGATAAACCCTACAGGTTGGCGCCACAAATTCCATCCCAAAAAGCCATATTTTGATTGTGCCTCAACTATATCAACTGTACTTGAACTATTAGATAATCATAGTCGTTGATAACATCACTGTTATCATCGCTATTTCAGAACCGTACGTGAGATTTTTATCTCATACGGCTCCTCGAAGGCCATAAATAAATCTAAGGAACGGATATCGTTTTATTTTATCTTGATATATTTGTAAGATAGATAGGACAAAATCTATCGAACGTTCCAAAATTCGACCAATGAAATTCTGTCTGTTATAATATTAAAAAAAATACGTCTGAATTCATCTCATCTTTTAAGAATTTCAATTTTTCTTTTTTGAGCAATAACTTAAATAATTAATTCAATAAAATACTCCTTGTAGAAGTGTCAATAGATATTTCAACTCATCGTTTTCTTTTTATTATTTATTACGAAAAGATTTTTTCTATTACGAATAAGGGTTAGACATTCCATTAGTTGATGAATTATGGTATGAATATGACTATAGAAAAAGAAAAGAAAGAGTAAAAAAAAAGATCTTTTTTTATTGTAATTAGATTCTTTTTTTGTTCCTAGTCTTATTTCTTCAAAAAAAGGAAAGGATTATTTCGTTCCTGATAGTTAGTTTTTAATCAGCTGATGGAAGCATACTCGGGATCGGAATCGTGAGGAGTACTGCCGAATCATTTCTACCAATTTAAAGCCCCAAGTAATATTCTTTTTCTATTATTTCGATTATGTGGAAATACCTTTTTGATAATTAAAATAATCTCTATTACTAATCCTTTGTGTATTTTTGTGTTCCTAACCATCTACTTATTTTTTTGCTCAAAATCGCCCGTTAGCATTATGGTAATACATATAAATGATAGTAAAAACTCAACAAGGTTGATTCTTTTGAGCCCGCTTCAAGCCCGGATGATTAATCAACCAATCTTGGGGCAAAAAATATTGTCTTCTTATGTTTATTGTTTATTTCTGTTTTACTCTTGTACATAGAAAATGAGTCTCAATTTTTTTACCGCAAATTTAGAAGCTGTTTTCTTTCACCCATATAACTATCCAGTTTAGTTCATCAATCCAAATCCAAATAATGAATAAAAAATGGAAGATATCTAGTCAATTAATTTTTCCATTTTCCTAAACAGATAAAAAGAAATAAATAGAAATATAGAAAATCTTTTCTTTCAACGAATCGCACGTAGAGATATGGATAATACACAGAGGGTTAATGGTATTTCATAACTAATCGATTGAGCGGCAGCTCGCAGACCACCTAAAAAGGAATATTTATTATTTGATCCATATCCTGACATAAGAAGCCCCAAGGGGGCAATACTTGAAATAGCAATCCATAAAAAAACACCCATATTTAGATTTGCTAAAACAAGGTGATAACCAAAAGGAATTACTGAATAGCTTAATAAAGTGGATATGACTGCTATAGATGGCCCGATGGTAAATAAAAGAGTATCTCCTCTTGATGGAAAAAGATTTTCTTTAAAAAGTAGTTTCGTCCCATCAGCTAAAGCTTGAAGAACTCCCAAAGGACCAGCATATTCAGGTCCAATACGTTGTTGTATCCCTGCGGATACCTCTCTTTCTAACCATACAATTACTAGTATGCCTATCGTGATTCCCAATACAAGAATAAAAATAGGAACAAGCATCCACAAAATTCCATAGACCTCGTTTAAGGATTCCAATCCGGAAAAAGAATTGATAGCTTGTACTTCGGTTCTCTCAATTATCATTTTAACGATCAACTTCTCCCATAATGATATCTATACTCCCTAGTATTGTCATAATATCAGCCAATTTCATTCTTTTAACTAATTGAGGAAGAGTTTGCAAATTGATAAAACCCGGGGGGCGAATTTTCCATCTCCAAGGAAAAGCACTTTGATCCCCTATCAGGAAAATTCCCAATTCTCCTTTTGGAGCTTCAACTCTCATATAAAGTTCTTGTTTCGGCAATTCAAACGTAGGCGAAGTTTTTTTACTAATGAATCGGTAGTCAAAATGGTTCCAATCGGGATCTCTTTCTTTATCAAAATATCGGATTTCTAAATTTTCATAAGGTCCCCCCGGAATTCCTTCCAAAGTCTGTTGAATAATTTTTATGGATTCCGTCATTTCAGCAATTCGGACTAAATAACGCGCTAACGAATCCCCCTCTTTTTGCCACTGGATTTCCCAATCAAATTCGTCATAACACTCATAATGATCAACTTTGCGAAGATCCCATTGTACGCCGGAAGCTCGTAACATAGGTCCCGATAAACCCCAATTTATTGCTTCCCCTGTACCAATAATACCTATTCCTTCAACTCGTTCTAAAAAAATAGGATTGCGCGTAATAAGTTTTTGATATTCAGCAACTCTTGTTAAAAAATAATCGCAGAAATCCAAGCATTTATCTAACCAACCATGAGGTAGATCAGCTGCTACTCCTCCGATACGGAAAAAATTATGCATCATTCTCATGCCGGTGGCAGCTTCGAATAAATCGTATATTAACTCTCTTTCTCGAAAAATATAGAAGAAAGGAGTCTGTGTACCAATATCTGCCATAAAGGGGCCAAGCCATAACAGATGAGAAGCTATACGACTCAACTCCAACATAATTACTCTGATATAACTGGCTCTTTTAGGTACTTGAATATTTCCCAAATGTTCTGGCCCGTTTACTGTTATTGCTTCTGTGAACATAGTAGCTAAATAATCCCAACGTGTTACATAAGGCAAATATTGTATAATTGTTCGGTTTTCCGCAATTTTTTCCATTCCTCTGTGTAAATAACCTAATATAGGTTCACAGTCAATAACATCTTCCCCGTCTAGAGTAAGTATGAGTCGCAGAACACCATGCATTGACGGGTGTTGTGGACCCATATTGACTATCATGAAGTCGTTTTTTGTTGTCGGTACATTCATAGGGGTTTCCTCGATTCATTCTTGCATGAATTACTGAAAACGAAAAGAAGTTCATAAAAATTCAAGATCTGATAAATCAACTAATAAAATAATAATAAAAAAAAAAAGACTCTTCAAATTAACGAATTTTTGATTCCCGAATATCTAAACGGCCAATTAATTCTTTATAACGTACTCTATTTTTCTTTGCCAAATAAGACAATAGTCGTTGGCGTTTTCCTAGAAGTTTCCGTAAACCCCTTTGAGATAAATAGTCTTTTCTATGCAATTTCAAATGGAAAGTAAGTCTTCGTATCTTATTAGTAAAACTTACTATTTGAAATTCAACGGATCCCTCCTTTTCTTCTTTGTCGTTTTGTGAAATAATTGAAATGAATGAAGTTTTTACCATAAAATGAAATCCCCCTCTCTTTTTAATTTTAAGATAATTTTATTGATCAGTAATAATAAATAACGAGATATTAAATAATAATGTCAGTTCATTTTAATATGACAAATATACCTTTACTTAATTTTCAATCGTGGATATATCTGTATCCTTATAATACTGAATCGACTGGCATTATTGGTATCAAACCAATAACGATTTATACAAGCTAAATCTTCTAATCGATAGTTGGGCCAAAGAAAAAGCTTTAATTTAATTAATTTATTTCTATCTTTATTATCACTATCAAAATGTTTGCTTTTATCTACAATGTGATCACAGTTCTTTACGCTAGTACCGTTGAAATCTTTGGCATTTATATTAATATCTTTATCTTTTTTATTTTTTGAATTCAAAGAAATTAGAATTCTCAATTCTCTACGATGTTTAGGGGATAAAAGATTTTCAAGAACAAATAAATCATAATCATTTTTGTCCCCATTTCCGGTTATCTTTTGATGTCTTTCAATAGTAGATTCATCCAAATTCTTTTTATCAACAAAATATTGCTCTCTGTATCTTTGATTAATTTGCTGTTTGCTCTTATGAATCAATAAAAGACTTATGGTTTGATACATAATAGATTTTCCATCATTTTTTACCGACAGACGGGTTGGTTCGATAATCAATATTCCCCCTTTTATCAATTCTGTAAAAATTAAATTTTTCTGAATCGTCAGAATATCTAAACTCAATTCCCCTCTTTGAATAGAGGATATAAAAATTTCTCGTGGATTTGCCAGCCTAAGCAAGAGACAATAGACTTTGATATTATTGATTAGTTTTTTATTTAAAGAACCATCCCACCGTAATTGAAAGCCTAAATACCTTTTTTTGAAGAAATTAAGTTTTGCTTCCTTATTCCTTTTGGATTTACCTTTTTTCATGTCGGATCCTGCATATTCTTCTTTAACATCCTTTTCTGGATTTGCAAAAATTGATCTAAGATCCGCTTGGTCTTTTGATTCTTTTTGTTCATGGTTTCGATTCTCTAATTCAATAGATTTTTTTTCATTTGATGATAGAGATATAAAAAAATTTTTATTGTTCTTTCCGTTGATTTTTTTATTTTTATTGTGACTGACATTTGCATTTTCATTCAACTTGAAATTGAAAAGAAGTAAATTTATTGGTACCGCCCATGGTTTTTTCTTATATACGTTGTAAAGTATTACAAATTTTGGAAAGAACCAACGTTCTAGTTCTAAATTTGATATGGGACTTTTTAGTATTTCGTCATCGTCATTCATTCCCATCCAATCAAAAGGTTTTTTTTTTTTATTGGATGAATTAACTTCTTGATTTGGGCAAATCGTAAGAAAAAAAAGATCTTTATTATCAAATTTATCAATTATTTGATGTAGATTATTTCCAGTCTTAGTATTGTTTTTTGTTCTAGTATTGATCCAGGACTCAATATTGGCCTTCTTTCTAAGACAAAAATGGAGAATTCTCCAATCAAAATATTTTCTGTCCGGGTTTTTCTCCATATTGATAATATCATCTTTTCCTAGATAATTGTTGATAGAGATACCTTCCAACATATCAAATACTTTGCTTTTTTTTTTATTTGTCTTGTAATTATAATAAATTTCTTGCTTATTATTGACTTGTAATGGTAATCGATAAATGGATGAGTCTTTCTTATCTTCAGAATTAATAAATTGATACGAAAAAAGATTAAATTTATAGTATTTTTGAAATTTTTCTTTTCGTTTTTGGTTTGGTAATGAATCTACTTCAAAACTTTTTTGTTTTTCGTAATGAATTACTTGGTCTTTTTTATATAAGTTCCATTTGTTTAAATCTTTTTTTTGAACTATACCTCGCTGAGTGATTCTAATTCGCCATTTTTGTGGTATTAATTTGTACCAGTAAATTTGAGATAAATTATATTTATATTGATAATGGCTCTTTAACCAGTTTTTCCATTGATTCATTACAGAATTTCTAAACCTAAAGTTTGTATCTTTTAATTTTGATTGAAATAATCCTTGGGCTCCAAAATAACCTTTTATTTCATTTTTCAGAAAGGGAAATGCTTCGTGATATTGAAGGACAAATCGTAATTTATATAAGTTAATAACTTGAGTTTGTGATAATTTAAAAAATACATATGCTTGTGACAAAGAGGCTGCGTCAGAAAAAGTATGTAAATTATTATTAATAAGACTACCATTACTATAATTAAATGACTTTTTTATAATTGAAATAAAATGAATTTGATTTTTATTTGTTTTATCAATTCTTTTAGGATTTTCTTTATTATTGTAAATGTATTTATTAATAGTTTTTCTTGTTGATTCAAAAAAAAACTGTATATTGATCCTCAGAATCTTAATGATAACTAGAAGAATATCTATATATATTCTTTCAATCAAAATTTTTGTAAAAAAAGATGATTTATGCA